TCTCTTGTCTCCAGCTATTGGAGATCCCATTTCCGTACCAACTCAAGATATGCTTATTGGACTCTATATATTAACGATCGGGAATCGTCGAGGTATTTGTTCAAATAGGTATAATCCATGTAATCGAAGAAACTATCAAAATGAAACGGTTGACAATAATAAGTATACGAAAGAGAAAGAACCCTATTTTTGTAGTTCCTATGATGCACTTGGAGCTTATCGGCAGAAACGAATCAATTTAGATAGTCCTTTGTGGCTCCGGTGGCGACTCGATCAACGTGTCATTGCCTCAAGAGAAGTTCCCATCGAAGTTCAATATGAATCTTTGGGTACCTATCATGAGATTTATGGGCACTATCTAATAGTAAGAAGTGTAAAAAAAGAAATCCTTTGTATATACATTCGAACAACTGTTGGTCATATTTCTTTTTATCGAGAAATAGAAGAAGCCATACAAGGGTTTTGTCGGGCCTACTCATACGATACCTAAGCTAAGTAATTATGTGATACCGTGGGAATTCGGTTCTCTACGGCTCAACCGGTATCATAATTCCTGAATTTCTACGTGAATCAAGATCGAGGAAAGGAAGTCTTCAAATCACTGACTCAAACCCATTGTCGAATCCTACTCAGCGGAATATGGAGGTACTTATGGCAGAACGGGCCGATCTGGTTTTTCACAATAAAGTGATAGATGCAACTGCCATGAAACGACTTATTAGCAGATTAATAGATCACTTCGGAATGGCATATACATCGCACATCCTGGATCAAGTAAAGACTCTGGGTTTCCAGCAAGCCACTGCTACATCCATTTCATTAGGAATTGATGATCTTTTAACAATACCTTCTAAGGGATGGCTAGTCCAAGATGCTGAACAACAAAGTTTGATTTTAGAAAAGCACCATCATTATGGGAATGTACACGCGGTAGAAAAATTGCGTCAATCCATTGAGATATGGTATGCTACAAGTGAATATTTGAGACAAGAAATGCATCCTAATTTTAGGATGACTGATCCTTCTAATCCAGTCCATATAATGTCCTTTTCGGGAGCTAGAGGAAATGCATCTCAGGTACACCAATTAGTAGGTATGAGAGGATTAATGTCGGACCCCCAAGGACAAATGATTGATTTACCCATTCAAAGCAATTTACGCGAAGGACTTTCTTTAACGGAATATATAATTTCCTGCTACGGAGCCCGCAAAGGAGTTGTGGATACTGCTGTACGAACATCAGATGCTGGATACCTCACGCGTAGACTTGTTGAAGTAGTTCAACACATTGTTGTGCGTAGAACAGATTGTGGCACTATCCGAGGTATTTCGGTGAGTCCTCGAAATGGGATGACGGAAAAAATTTGGATCCAAACACTAATTGGTCGTGTATTAGCAGACGATATATATATGGGTCTACGATGCATTGCCACTCGAAATCAAGATATTGGTATTGGACTTGTCAATCGATTCATAACCTTTCGAGCACAATCAATATATATTCGAACCCCCTTTATTTGCAGGAGTACATCTTGGATCTGTAGATTATGTTATGGTCGGAGTCCCACTCATGGCGACCTGGTCGAATTGGGAGAAGCAGTAGGTATTATTGCAGGTCAATCAATTGGGGAACCCGGGACTCAACTAACATTAAGAACTTTTCATACCGGTGGAGTATTTACAGGTGGTACTGCAGAACATGTACGAGCTCCTTCTAATGGAAAAATAAAATTCAATGAGGATTTGGTTCATCCCACACGTACACGTCATGGACATCCTGCTTTTCTATGTTATATAGACCTGTATGTAACTATTGAGAGTCAGGATATTCTACATAATGTGAATATTCCACCAAAAAGTTTTCTTTTAGTTCAAAACGATCAATATGTAGAATCAGAACAAGTGATTGCTGAGATTCGCGCTGGAACATCCACTTTCAATTTTAAAGAGAGGGTTCGAAAACATATTTATTCTGACTCAGAGGGAGAAATGCACTGGAGTACCGATGTGTACCATGCGCCTGAATATAGATATGGTAATGTTCATCTCTTACCAAAAACAAGTCATTTATGGATATTATCAGGAGGTCCGTGCAGATCCAGTATAGTCACTTTTTCGCTCCACAAGGATCAAGATCAAATGAATCTTCATTCTCTTTCTGTCGAACGGAGATATATTTCTGACCTCTCAGTGACTAATGATCGAGTGAGACACAAATTGTTTAGTTCGGATCCTTACAGTAAAAAAGGGCAGGGGATTCTTGATTATTCAGGACCTGATCGAATCATATCTAATGGTCATTGGAATTTCCTATATCCTGCCATTCTCCACGAGAATTCTGATTTATTGGCGAAAAGGCGAAGAAATAGATTCATCATCCCATTCCAATATGATCAAGAACGGGAGAAAGAACTAATGCCCCGTTCTGGTATCTCGATTGAAATACCCATAAATGGGATTTTACGTAGAAATAGTATTCTTGCTTATTTCGACGATCCCC